TGGATAGGAGTTAATCCGTATTAATTTTAATATCTGTGTCTCTTCGAATCTCCTTACCAAATCATCAAGTTCCATATAATGGAGAAATTTTGGATTTTTTTATGGAACCAATTGATTCTGGTTAAATCTCATTTTAGTTAGGTATTTCGTGCTTGGCTCTAATGAAAAATTGGAAATCTATGGAACGATTAAGGCAGGAGTTATTTATCCTATCACTTTTATTGACTTTATGACAAGAGTCAATTATTTCAATATTACTCAACTCTATGTTAAAGTGTAACAAAAAAGTGTAACAAAATACAAACAAAATACATATAATATAGAATCGGGAAATGTTTAGCTTATAATGATTTCAATTCGATATTCTAGAATATCGATAACAGTGACAACTGTTCAGTCTATCTGATATATAGGAAAACCACTCCCTATTTTTTTTATTTTGATTTTCGTAATCAGATGAAAAGAATAAAGATTCAAATCTTAACTTACATCATTTTTTTATCCATCTCATGAAAAAAAATTGGATTTCTTTGTTCTTTTCTTTCATCTACTTAGATCTATTTTAAATCAATGATGAGTCAATTTAAAAAGAAATACTTATCTTTTCTTTCAAACCTGATGCTTATTATCCAATATACAATTTTATTTGAATAAAATAATTCAATAATTATGTCTAAATACAAAACTTGTTCAAGATCAATTAGAAATATTCTTTTTTGAATGATTTTCTAAGTCGAATTTTTGGTATTCAAAAAAAAAAGTAGGAAATTGTTGAATCTATGCTATTGAGTTGCTCGAAGATGCAGATTGAAAAAGTTATTCGTTGATATCTTTCTATTTCTGTCTATTATCGATATCTATTATCTATATATATTATTTATATTTATATATGTTAAATGTTAAAGTATATGTTAAATGTTAAAGATGCTGTCTTGCTAAGACTTTTTTTCAGAAAAATTCTTCCACCTCAAATTCTTCCACATATCATATATAGAAAAGTCTAGATTACTGTGTCTATGTACAACTAAACCAATGACTATTCATGATTCTTTAATTGAATCAATTCCATATGGGTCCCAAATGAGAGGAATGTTATGGTAAAACTTCGTTTGAAACGATGTGGTAGAAAGCAACGTGCGACTTGAAGGACACGATCCATTGTGGATTTTTACATCCACCATTTTCCATTTATCTAGGAATGAGGGTGCTCTTGACTCGACATTGTTTATTCTGTTACACTCGAACCTTTCATTTTTTGTTGGGTTGTAAATAGTCCACAATGGAGCTCGAGTAAAAAGGATTAATTCATTTCTTGGGGGCAAGGATCTAGGGTTAAGACCGATCAAATGGAACAACTTCGTAAACGTATCTTCCATATATAGAAATAAAAAGGATCAAATTAAAAAGAAAAACTTGTTGTAATTGATCAAACTTTTTCGATGGAAAGTGTATCACGCGAGAATTAACTGTACATAGGATTCTTTGAGAGAAAGAAATCAAAAAAGGGTACGTTGCTGCCATTTTGAAAGGATTAAGAAGCACCGAAGTAATGTCTAAACCCAATGATTAAAATCAAAAGAAAGGATCGAAGAACAAGGAAAGACCATTTAAATTGTCTCGATAGTCTCAATAACTAGATAAGACTAAAGAGAATTTTTAACGAGGCAAACAAAAGGGGGTAAAGACCACTCAATAAATGACATTAACTGAAGATTTTTCCTTTGAGCTAGTTGAGAGTTAACCAACTTGAGTTATGAGTACGAATGGTTTTTTTTGAAGTAAAAAAAAAAGTAAAAAAAAAAACAGAAATCATAGTCTAATTTATTTTATAGGCCCATTTGTCATTGAATTTATTAGAATTGTATATATAGACAAAACTTTGAATCAAATCATTTTTTCTCGAGCCGTATGAGGAGAAAACTTCCTATACGGTTCTAGGGGGGGTATTGTTCATCTATATCTATCCCAATGAGCCGTCTATCGAATCGTTGCAATTGATGTTCGATCCCGAAGAGAAGGAAAAGATCTTCGAAACGTGGGGTTTTATGATCCCATGAAGAATCAAACTTATTTAAATGTTCCCGTTATTCTGTATTTCCTTGAAAAAGGGGCTCAACCCACAGGAACTGTTCAGAATCTTTTAAAGAAAGCGGAAGTTTTTAATGAACTTCCGTCTAATCAAACTTAATTCAATTAAAGAAAAAATCCAATTAAAGAAATGCCAAGGGGGGGTAGAAACTTATATATAACTTTGTATAATTTTTCTCTATGTGTTTTTTTTGATTTCCCCCCCCCCTTTTTTTTTATTCGTATTTATTTATGATTCTTTATGGCGAATCCGATGGTCTAGAACGACAAAACCTTACTTTATTGATTTTATCAAATCCGGACATGTCCCTCAACCCTGTGGTTTTCATTTAGAAAAGGAATTTGACTAACCAATAAGGAATTCACTTTGCTTATTCCACTTAGATTGATGAAATACATTATGGACTAGAAA